CTTTCTCAACAATGTCTTTGTCATTTGATCCAATAGCGTTCCGTTAGATAGGAACAGATTTGATAAATACTGATAACTCTCGGATAGAGTATTAGAACGGAAAGATCCATTAGATAATGAACTATTGGTTCTAAACCATCTCTGGCGATGAATCAACAATTCGAAGTGCTTTTCTTGCGTATTCTTGATGAACCAGCGTTTATATATAGATGTAGGAGGATTTGTTTGGGAAGCAATAAGTCCCTTTGACATCTCTTCATCTGCAAAGAATTCTCGACGTGAAAACACAGAGACAGAGGGCTGATCTTTGAATAGGGAAAAGAATGGATCCGCAGGGTCCCAAATGAATTGGCTTGTTCGAAAAAAGCCTTGTTCTTTGGAAGATCTATCTCGTGTCTGGTACTGCACGGTTCCACTCTGCAAGAACTCCGAATCATTCTCTTGAAGCTCATCCTCTTTATGATAAATGATCCATTTGCCCCGAAATGACCCAGTCCAATAGGGAAATCCCAATTCCGTGGGCCTTTCGATACAATCAAATAGATTGCCACAAGGGCGCCATATTCTAGGAGCCCAAACTATGTGATTGAAGAAATCCTCCTCTATCTGTTGCGGATCAAGGGCCCCTTCCCCTTCTTCAAACTCCGATTCGTATTTTTCATATAGAAATCTCTGATCAACGATAGAACAAGATCCATTTTGCATCATATCTAACTGATTCCTTGGTTCGGACCGAAGAAGTAATGTCACTCGATTATTATCAAACTGACTGCAATATTTTTCTGTCCGTGAGGATCCCGCCAGAGCGCCTTCTACTTCTAATAGTAATAATAGTAATAGGCCATGAACTAGATCAGAATCATTCTCAACGAATCCATAAGAAGTGATCCAATTTTTTTCATCGTGTCTGGATGAAGACCAAAGATCTTGAGCGACCGATCCGGCAGAACAACTCAAAAGATAAAGAAGTATCGTGAATTTCTTCATGCTCGTTCCAAGTTCGAAGTACCATTTGTACAAATAAGAATCCCCTCCCTTACATGATTTCTTCTTCATATAGATAGATATAGGATCTATGGGGCAATTACTTAGAAGTACATTTTGTGTAACAGCCCTTCCTATCTGATAGAAAAGGATCCCATGATCCTGAACCGATCTTATCTGGGATCGAAAATCCCAAGTTTTTCTATGAAGAGCTGATCTAATTGTATTAGTTTCTATAATGGATTTCTTCTGTGTAATACTAATTGATAGGGCCTCATTGATAAGTGCTACAAGATCTCGCGCATTGGAACCCATGGTTATGGACCCGAATCCGTTAGTATGGAACATCTTCTTTTCCAAGTGAAATCCCCTAGTATATGAAAGAATGAAAAAGTGCTTTCGTTGTTGTGGAAGAAGAAGCCTTCGTATCTTAATGCATGTATTTAATTTATTCGGAGCTATTAGAGCGGGATCCACTTTTTGGGGAATATGAGTCGAAGCAATAACAAGAATCTTTCCAGTGGAACATCTTTCACAATCCCTGGAGAGATAGTTCTCTAATAGACCGAGGGATAAGTAATTCGACTCATTCACATGCAGATCATGAATGTTTGGAATCCATATTATGCAAGGAGACATTGCTTTTGCTAATTCGAATTGAAGGGTGATATCAAATCGGTCTATTTTCGGCGTCATATACATAGTTAGCACATTCGTCATAGTTAGCAGCTCCGTATCAATATCAAGGTCATCATCACTATCATCAATATCGTCACTCTCATCAATATCGATATCGTCACTATCATCAATATCGATATCATCAATAAGATAACCTTTAGGCTTGTCATCCAGGAACTTGTTCGGAAATACCGTAATGAAAGGAACATAGGAGTTTGTCGCTAGGTATTTGACCAAACAGGATCGTCCAGTTCCTATAGAACCTATCACTAAAATACCTCTAGAAGGGGATAGGGCTAAGCGGAGCGAAAAGGGTTTTCCATGAGGAGATGGGGAATGAAAACTATTAGCCCCACACGAGGTTTGTGAATAAGTGATTGTCTGATAATGAGCAAGGAATATCCGTCTTTCTGCTAAACAGGATCTATTGAACTCATAATTCATTAGATCCTTTTGATGAATGTCAACTAAGTATCGTAAGGAAATTGATCCCGGTTGTTCAATCATTTGATAACCAGAGTCATTCTTTGATAAATGATCACTATGAGTCAGACTCAATAGGATTTGATCAATCCTTTTTTCTGTCGTTAAGGTGGAGAACTGAACCAAGAATTCTCTTTCTTCATCATCAATCGAATCACTGTTCGCGACCCAGAATTCTATTTTCTCATCAATCCAATCACCGTTCACGTTTTTTCTTTTTCTTATCAATGAATAGATCTCTTTACTTGTACGACTTAGATGTCTCGTATTTCTCGAGAAAATGATTCGATTGATGGGATTTGGTATGATACTTACAAGATCGATGAGATTGATCTTCCAATATTTATTCTTAGAA